ATGGGTTCTAATAATTAATGAAAGATATTATCGTATTGACACAATTCAATTATATGCGAAATCTAACCCTTTTTGGTTAAAAGTTTTATTCGAATCCTTTCATTTCAAGTAATTGGTTGGTATAATATAATAAATACTTATAACTTAACTAAAAAAAAAATAATTAATAACTATTAATAATAATAAATAAAAAAAGAATATATAATATATAAAAAAAAAGATATATATATATATATATATATAATAGTAGATAATATATAAATTAGTAGATAATATATAAATATATATAATAGTAGATAATAGTAGTAGATAATAGTAATAGTATCTACTATTTAGATCATATTTAATGAAAGAAAGAAAACATAGTTGTAACAATCAATATTCGTGATGCAATCATTGTTGGATTAGGTCCAAGACAAAGATTCTTTCTTGACCAAACTACAAGTATGGAACTCCATGATATGGAAAGACGGAATATGGAACCTAAAAGGATAACTGAGGTGGCTCGTCTTCGAATCGACTTTTGGACCCGAAAAAGAGAACAAAAATAAAGTCAATTTAAATTGAAAATTTCAATTTAATAAAGTAAAAAGTAAAAGTTTTTGTTTCTCGATAGATCTTTTCGATGGATGGTGGAACACCCTTTTTTCTTCTTATTCGATATATTATGGGTAATTAACTAACCTATTTATTACTATACTGAATGCAATGAGTTAAAATAAGTAATAAGGTAGTATCAGGTCGTTCGCTCCAAAAAAATGGAATTGAAGCTATTTTCAAATCCAATTCTTTTATTCCAAAATTAATTAAAATAGAATTTCATCTTCGAATGAAGTTACACGACACAGTTCTTATTACTATTACTTTACTCAACTCAAAAATTGCACAATGAACCTGTTGATTCGGAATCACAGGATCGGTCGATGTCACATCTGATGAATCAATTTTTTTCTACCTATGTTATGTCGCTCTATCTTTTTTTTAGTATTATCTATAATGACCGATGAATCATGAATTTTCCATTGGAACTAAACTAATTCTCTTAATTGGTTTTTATTACCCTCGTATCTGGGAAAAATGGAAACTTAGGTAAGTGTTTTATCAACATATGTAGAAAAAAAAAACATATCTAATAAAGCCCTTTCATGCTTACTATAACTAGTTATTTCGGTTTTATACTGGCTGCTTTAACTATAACCCCAGCTCTATTTATTGGTTTGAACAAGATACGACTTATTTGAAAATGAATTGAATAAATAATTCAGAAAAAAATTTCTCGGTAATTCCAGATATTCTATGGTTCTTTCCCACACCAATTGCCAATTTCTTTCTTGGTCATTGAGATTCGCGGATAATTCAGATTAATATTTAGGGATAGATCTTACCCCCTTTTTTATCCCCTCAAACAAACCGAAATGATTGAAGTTTTTCTATTTGGAATCGTCTTAGGTCTAATTCCTATTACTTTGGCAGGATTATTTGTGACTGCATATTTACAATACAGACGTGGTGATCAGTTGGACCTTTGATTGAGTAACATTTCTTTTTTTGATTGACCTCCTACAGGGAGGAGGTCAAATTCCAGTTGCAATTCAACTTTGTTTTGGTAAGTTATTTTATTGCGATTCGACATACATAAGATAGACGGAATCACGCTCTGTAGGATTTGAACCTACGACATCGGGTTTTGGAGACCCGCGTTCTACCGAACTGAACTAAGAGCGCTTTCAAAGAAAATCTTTTTTTTTCCACTTAACTTCTCACGCATCTCGGATACATATAGTATCCAAAAATGAAAGATTATGCCCCATTTTAATTGATCTCAATTAATCTCTCGTTACTGCCCATAGGAGAAGTCATAGGTAGGGATGACAGGATTTGAACCCGTGACATTTTGTACCCAAAACAAACGCGCTACCAAGCTGCGCTACATCCCTTTTAAAAATTGTTGTACAGTGTCATTGTACAAAATACCTGTCTTGTTTTCCACATCTTTATTTTCTCCTCTATCTATATAGAACTTTCTTGTCATTTCTTGTTTTTGGTTTCATATAATAAAAGAATTATATACATCTGAAACCCAACCTAACATATAAAAAATAATGAATATTTATCCGTAATGCTCAGGAAGAAGAGGTCGTCTTTTTCTTTTTTAGTGACAGGAAAATCTCATCTATTGGTTCATTGTACATATCCACTTTTGTTAGGAAATCCGCGTAAAAATAAATAAAAATGATCTTGAACTACAGCATCTGACAATATATGTATTACAATAAAGAAGGAGGATTTTCAATGCGAGATCTAAAAACATATCTCTCCGTGGCACCTGTGTTAACTACTCTATGGTTTGGGTCTTTAGCAGGTCTATTGATAGAAATTAATCGTTTATTCCCAGATGCCCTGTCATTCCCCTTTTTTTCATTCTAGTTATTGATATGCGAAGAAATGAAGAAATAGAATTCCACACGACGTAACTAAAATTTCGCCTCTCCCTTTCAAT